TTATTTCTATTGCAATCCATTCAATTTTAATTTCTACACACGTCTTTTTTTAGGAGGCCTACATCCATTATGTGGCATAGGGGTTACGTCACGTACGAAACTTAATAGTATACCACTTCTACGAATGGCTCGTAATGCTGCATCTCTTCCGAGACCAGGGCCTTTTATCATGACTTCTGCTCGTTGCAGACCCTGATCCACTGCCGTACGAATAGCATTTCCTGCTGCGGTTTGAGCAGCAAATGGTGTCCCTCTTCTTGTGCCTCTGAATCCACAAGTACCAGCGGAGGACCAAGAAACCACCCGACCTATTACATCTGTAACAGTCACAATGGTATTGTTGAAACTCGCTTGAACATGAATAACTCCTTTTTGTATTCTACGTCCATTCTTACGTGAACCAATTCTTGGTATAGCTTTTGTCATATTTTATCATCTCATAAATATGAGTCGGAGATATACGGATATATCCATTTCATGTCAAAACAGATCCTTTATTTGTACATCGGACCGTTTAGAAAGTCCCTTGTTAGAAAGATTACCCCTGTCTCTGTTTATGTTTCGGATTGGAACAAATTACTATAATTCGTCCCCGCCTACGGATCAGTCGACATTTTTCACAAATTTTACGAATGGAAGCCCTTATTTTCATATTTGTTATTCCTTAATTCCAAATATACTCCTTGGAAGAAAATAAGTCTCTTGAAATTTTGAACCTCGAATTGTATTCCCATGAAAGGAATGTTTAAATTCAAATAAAAAGCCGCCTAATCATTCGACTCTTTGTTGCGAAGTCTATAAATTATACGTCCCCTAGTTGAATCATAACGACTTACTTCGATTTTGACTCTATCTCCTGGTAGTATCCGGATAAAACTCCGTCGGATCCTCCCCGAAACATAACCTAGAATCAGATCTTCATTGTCTAAACGAACTCGGAACATACCATTGGGAAGTGATTCAGTAATTAAACCTTCGTGAATCAATTTTTGTTCTTTCATTCCAGGTAACCCCCTTGAAGTATCAACTAATGGAGGAGGAGTAATAGTAGACAATTCGTCTTTCCTCTCTTTTTCCCAAATAGCAAGTTACGGATCAAATTCGGATACCAGAAGGATCACCAGATATAATACAAAATTTCTCCCCCAATTCTTTCTAGTCGAGCTTCTCGATCTGTCATTATACCTCGAGAAGTAGAAAGAATTACGACCCCCATTCCACCTAAAATCCTAGGAATTCGTTGATGGTTGGAATAGATTCGTAGACCGGGACGACTGATACGCTTTAAAATAGTTCTATATGTTCCTTTCCTATTCCTTCTATGTCGCAGGGTTGAAACCAAAAAATATTTGTTGTTTTCCCTATGTTTCCTAACATTTTCAATAAACCCTTCTTGTAGAAGTATTTTAACAATGTTTTCGGCGATATTAGTAGATGCTATTCGAACCGTTCCTTTTTTATCCATGTTAGCATTTCTTATAGAAGTTATTATATCGGCAATAGTGTCCCTACCCATGACGAACTAAAATTATGGGTGCCTTCCAGTTTTGATACAATCAACATGTTCCTTTTTTTTTTTTTCATTTTTTCTTATTTATTTATGAATTATTAAAGGTATATGCGTGAGACACAATCTACTAACGTAATCTATTTCAGAGACCTGACTATACTCTATCACGGTCTCATCTACTAGTATTTATAAGACTTCAGGAGCTAATGAGACTATTTTAGTGAAATTCAACTGTCTCAATTCCCGCGCGATCGCTCCAAAAACGCGAGTTCCTTTTGGATTTCCTTCTTGATCAATGACAACTGCTGCATTGTCATCATATCGTATTATCATACCGTTGTCGCGTTTGAGTTCTTTACATGTACGTACAATTACAGCTCTGATCACTTCTGATCTTTCGAGAGGCATATTGGGCACTGCTTCTTTGATTACAGCAACAATAACGTCACCAATATGAGCATATCGTTGATTACTAGCTCCTATGATTCGAATACACATCAATTCTCGAGCCCCGCTGTTGTCCGCTACATTCAAATGGGTCTGAGGTTGAATCATATCATTTTTTTTTTTTTTTGAATCTGCTCTTTCAATGCAAAAGGCAAAGGAAAAAGAGAGAAATATTGTCTGCCCAGAAATCCAAAAATCTGCGATTGTATTTTTCATCACAAATACCCTTCACATACCTATCACGCGATAATGAATTGAGTTCGTATAGGCATTTTGCACGCAGCTATTGAAATAGCTGCTCTGGCTACAGTTTCTGATACTCCGCCCATTTCATAAAGTATTCGACCGGGTTTAACGACAGATACCCAATATTCGGGAGATCCTTTCCCCGAACCCATACGTGTTTCGGTAGGTCTTACTGTAACGGGTTTGTCGGGAAATATACGTACCCATATTTTTCCACCACGGCGTGCATATCGTGTCATTGCTCGTCGTCCTGCTTCTATTTGTCTAGATGTGATCCAAGCGGGTTCAAGTGCCTGAAGAGCGTATCTGCCGAAACAAATATGATTGCCTCGATAAGATATTCCCTTCATTCTTCCTCTATGTTGTTTACGGAATCTGGTTCTTTTGGGGTTATAGTTGATGGTTGTTTCTCAATCCCATCTCTACTGCAGAACCGGACATGAGAGTTTCTTCTCATCCAGCTCCTCGCGAATGAAACGATTCAATAATATTACGTATATGTATTTATTGAATGAATAATACACTGAATCATGGAATTTATTGATATTTAATCTGTCACACGGGAAGCCGTATAGTATATAGTATATACGGCTAGACATTTCTATTTTATTTATATGGGATAATGCCTTTCTTTTGAAAATGAATCCTTGACCTTTACCGAATCTGTCAAAATACTGCAATCCAATAATGGTTTCGCGGGCGAATATTGACTCTTTCCATATTTGCTTCATTCGTAGGGTGAACCCATGACCTATCAGAAGAAATTAATTGGTTCCTGGTTGATTCCGCCATCCCACCCAATGAATCATTAGGATTCGTTTTCAATAGAATCTTCCGCAGTCACAGGTTTCGTCGTTCCCATAGCTTTTCCATTAATGGCTAGGCCTGAACTATGCAATGGAGCTCCTAATTAAATTCGTTCCCGAGCCAATCTCCTCAGTCTCTATTGACTCGGGGCTCTTTATTATTTGTATTTTTCTTATGAACCGTATTCATCTAATTATGGACGAATCAGTATTGATGCTTTATCACACTGCCTTTTATGATATGATGTGATTGATAGACCATACATATTGGAATCATATATCATGGAGATTCTCCTTCTCTCTTTCTCTCGCCCTTCCAGTTACCCACATCCCTCTATTTTTTTTTTCCAACCTATAAATGGATTTTTCCTTTATGAAAAAAAAAAGATTTCAGTTGCTACAACTATATGATCGATACATCATATGGCGACTGCTTCCTTGGATCTCGATAATACAAAGCAATGAGTTGGTTACTAGTTCTTATAGTTATTAGTTAGGGGCTGGTCTGTTTTTTGAATCCCAACTTTAAATAAAAAACCAACGAGTCACACACTAAGCATAGCAGTTCCACCAAAAGGTCAATCGAATTTTTATTCAACCTTATAGAATTAGAATTGCTCATTTTTCATTTTTTTTTTATTGAAGTGAAAGGGAATAGTTTGTAGTTTTTGTTCTATCACTGAATAGAATGGCAAGCAAAGGAAGGGTCCATTATTGCTCGTCTACAAATATCCAAATTTTGATGCCCAATGCCCCATAGGCAGTTCGAACTGTATAGGAACAATGATCAATTTTAGCTCGAATGGTTTGGAGGGGAACCCTACCTTCTCTGATCCATTCGACACGTGCAATTTCTTTTCCGTCGATACGCCCTGCAATTTCCACTTGAATTCCTTTTGTGTCTGCTTGTTCAGTTAATTCAATAGCTTTTTTCATTGCCTTTCGAAACGAAACCCTATTCTTTAATTGTAGAGCTATATATTCTGCAAGAATATTAGGTTGTCCATAAGGTTTTGCAACTCTTGTAATAGCAATGTTAAGTCTCCGATTCACAGAATGAAGCCCCTTTTGTACATTGATCTGCAATTCTTCGATTCCTCGTGTTTGGCCTTCTATTAACAAATTTGGGAATCCAATATAGATTATGACCTGGATCAAGTCCATTTTTTTTTGAATCTCTATATGTGCAATTCCAATTCCTTCGAAACTTGAAGATACTCTTATATTTTTTTGTACATATATCTTGATACAATCTCGTATTTTTTCATCTTCCTGGAGACCTATGTAATAACTTTTTGGTTGTGCGAACCAAAGGGAACGATGACTTTGGTTTTCGCCAAGGCGGAAACCAAGTGGATTTATTTTTTGACCCATCTTTTTTTTTCTCTCTCTCTCTCCTTCTCTATATATCTTTCTATTATAGGATCTCTCCATACATTTTTTGTTTCTAAAAATATATCCTGATCTGTTTTCTTTTTAGAGCTATCCTTCAGTACAATAATTATATGACAGGCGGGTCTTTCTATCGGATAACTACGTCCTCTAGCCCTGGGTTTTAACTTTTTCACGATAGTACCCCCATTGACTTCGGCTTTACTAATGACTGAATCAGCTTCGTTGAAACTTTTATTGTGACTAGCATTTGCTGCTGCAGAATAAACCAGTTTAAAAATGGGATAAAATGCTCGATAAGGCATGAGTTCCAGTAACATAAGTGTTTTCTCGTAGGAATGCCCACGAATCTGATCAATGACTCTTCGTGCTTTGTGAGCAGACATACATATACGTTGAGCTAAAGCTTGTACTTGTGTACTCGAGCTCCTCTTCATCTTCTGCTTTTTCAAGGTCTTCTTCCACTTTCTCCACTTTGACATAAGATAAGGTTCGCCTCCCGCCAATGAACGATGAGCACCTATTTCACTTTATTTTATTAACGGAGAGATCTAGTATCGTTTCTCGCGTGTCCCTGGAAAGTAAGAGTAGGTGCAAATTCTCCTAATTTTTGACCCACCATACGATCCGTTATATAAATAGGTAAATGCGCCTTTCCATTATGAATGGCAATTGTATTGCCGATCATTGTGGGTATAATGGTAGATGCCCGGGACCAAGTTACTATTATCTCTTTTTCCTCTCTCATGTTAAGCTTCTTTATTTTTTCCAATAAATGATTAGCTACAAAAGGATTTTTTTTTAGTGAACGTGTCACGGCCTATTATTCCCCCCCCTTTTTTTTTGAAAAGACGAGTAAAAAACAATATTTATTTGATTTTGAATATTCCTATTTACGGCGACGAATAATAAAACGATTACTATATTTATTCCTTTTCCTACTTCTTCTTCCAAGCGCAGGATAACCCCAAGGGGTTGTGGGTTTTTTTCTACCAATCGGGGCCCTCCCTTCACCACCCCCGTGGGGATGGTCTACAGGGTTCATAACTACCCCTCTTACTACAGGACGCCTACCTAGCCAACACTTAGATCCGGCTCTACCCAAACTTTTCTGGTTTGCCCCAACATTACCCACTTGTCCGACTGTTGCTGAGCAGTTTTTGGATATCAAACGGACCTCCCCAGATGGAAATCTTAATGTGACCGATTTACCCTCTTTTGCAATCAGTTTCGCTACAGCACCTGCTGCTCTAGTTAATTGTCCACCCTTTCCAAGCGTGATTTCTATGTTATGTACGGCCGTGCCTAAGGGCATATGGGTTGAAGTAGATTTTTCTTTTTGATCAATAAAAACCCCTTCCCAAACCGTACAAGCTTCTTCCAAAGCATACGGCTTTCCGGATGTATATATATATATTATATGATGATATCTAGACAGATGGATTTTATATGAATCATGTGATGAAGTACCACATGAGTGGATATATAGGAATACAAATCTGCCAAATCACTCATGTTATGATCTTATACATCCTAGGTCTCTCCGTTTCGTCATCTGGCTTCTGTTCTTCATGTAGCATTCAGACCGAATGACTCTATGAAATTACGTCGCTACTTCCACATATTACGGGTAACGTAGGAGACATCTTTTCCCCGGGGGGATTTTTAGAATTACCACCACTTAGCTTTCAATTCACCTCTGACCATCAAATGAAATGTGAATAACCCATCCTCTTCTCTTTGAAACAAGGGTCGCTTCCGCTTTTGTCCGTGCTTCAAACAATTTTGTCTTCTCCATATTACCATATCTTGAGTGTCAATAATTTTATATGAGGAACTACTGAACTCAATCACTTGCTGCCGTTACTCTTCAGTTTTCTGTTGAGGTCTATCCCGTAGAGGTACTCAAATTGGATCAGTGATCAATTTCTAGGTTTCGTCGTAAACCTAATTGGTTACTTCCAATTACGTAAATCCATAGTTCAAACCGCACTCAAAGGTAGGGCATTTCCCATTGATATAGGAACTTCTGTACCGGAAACAATGGTATCTCCAATTATAGCCCCTCTGGGATGTAAAATATATCTTTTCTCACCATCTCCATAGTGTATGAGACAAATGTATGCATTTCGATTAGGGTCATATTCTATGGTTACGATCCTAGCAGATATGTCTTTTTCATTCCGTCGAAAATCGATTTTACGGTATAGACGCTTATGGCCTCCTCCTCTATGCCCTGCGGTAATGATTCCCCTGGAATTACGACCTTTACCACAGCGATGCTGTCCATAGATCAAATTATTTCGCGGATTGGATTTCACTTGACTGTCTACGGATCCTTTGCGTATGCTCGGGGTAGAAGTTTTGTATAAATGTATCGCCGTGTTATTTAGTATTTTTTTTTCTTTTTTTTTTTTACTTAAATTCTTTTCTCTTCTCTATAAGAGGTAAAATAGAATAACCCGGTTGAAGCGTAATGATCATACGTCTGTAATGCATTGTATGTCCCATAATGGGTCCCATTCTTCTACCCTTTCCCGGGAGTTGATGACTATTTATAGCTATTACTTTGACGCCAAAGAAGAGTTCGACCCAATGCTTTATTTCTGTCCTAGTTGATCCTGATTCGACATTAGAAGTATATTGATTGTTCCCCAATAACCGAATACTTTTTTCTGTAAAGACTACATATTTGATTCCATCCATAAATCTACTTTCTTCCCCACGAGTTCCAGTATCGATAAGAATTCTAGTTCTTACTCTTCATATGTTATGGTTGGTATGAATATACCATATCAATTCGTTATGTATGGATGATGAGATTCCATTGATACGGAGCCAGTGGAACTAGCCTTATTGAATGTCCCCGTTGGCCTGCATCCAGCAGGAATTGAACCTACGAATTCGCCAATTATGAGTTGGGCGCTTTAACCATTCAGCCATGGATGCTTCACTGGGGTCATTGTACATCGCGAGTGACCCAAATTCAATTCACTTTGATTCTTTTGGATTCTTTAGGAGGAATCAATGAAATGAGAGGACATCAATTCAAATCCTGGATCTTCGAATTGAGAGAAATCAAGAATTCTCGCGATTTCTTGGATTCATGGATCCAACCCGATTCGGTGAAATCTTTCACTTCCTTTTTTTTCCACCAAGAGCGCTTTATGAAACTTTTTGATTCCCGAATTTGGAGTGTCCTAATTTCACGTGATTCACAGGGTTCAATTCGTCGACATTGCACGACCAAAGGTGTAGTACTGCTTGTACTTGTAGTAGCGGTCCTTATATACAATCGAAATAGGGTCGAAAGAAAAAATATCTATTTGATGGGGCTTCTTCCTAAGCCTCTGCGCTCCATTGGACCCCCAAATTATACATTGAAAGAATCCTTTTGGTCTTCCAATCTCAATAGGTTGATTGTTTCGCTCCTGTATCTTCCAAAAGGGAAAAAGATCTATGAGAGTTGTTTCATGGATCCGAAAGAAAGTACTTGGGTTCTTCCAATAACTAAAAAGTGTATCATGTCTGAATCTAACTGGGGTTCGCGGCGATGGAGGAATGTGATCGTAAAAAAGAGGAATTCCAGCTGTAAGATATCGAATGAAATTGCAGCTGGAATTGAGATCTCATTCAAAGAGAAAGATATAAAATATCTGGAGTTTTTTTTTGTATCCTATACGAATGATCCGATCCGCAAGGACCATGATTGGAAATTCTTTGACCGCCTTTCTCCGAGTAAGAAGCGAAACATAATCAACTTGAATTCGGGACAGCTATTCGAAATTTTAGTGAAACATTTGATTTGTTATCTCATGTCTGCTTTTCGTGAAAAAAGACCAATTGATGGGGGGGGTTTCTTCAAACAACAAGGAGCTGAAGCGACTATTCAATCAAACGAGATTGAACATGTTTCCCATCTCCTCTCGAGAAACAAGGGGGGTATTTTTTTGCAAAATTGTGCTCAATTTCATATGTGGCAATTCCGCCAAGATCTCTTCGTTATTGGGGGGAAGAATCGGCACAAATCGGATTTTTTGAGGAACGTCTCGAGAGAGAATTTGATTTGGTTAGACAATGCGTGGTTGGTAAACAGGAATCGGGTTTTTAGCAAGGTACGGAATGTATCGTCAAATATTCAATATGATTCCATAAGATCCATTTTCTTTCAAGTAACGGATTCTAGCCAATCGAAAGGATTTTCTGATCAATCCATAGATCCTTTCAATTCCATTAGTAATGAGGGTTCGGAATATCACACATTGATCAATCAAACAGAGATTCAGCAACTAAAAGAAAGATCAATTCTTTTAGATACTTCCTTTCTTCAAACGGAACGAACAGAGATAAAATCAGATCGATTCTCAAAATACCTTTCCGGATATTCCTCAATGGCTCGGCTATTCCCGGAACGTGAGAAGCAGATGAATAATCATCTGCTTCCAGAAGAAATAGAAGAATTTCTTGGGAATCCTACAAGATCAATTCGTTCTTTTTTCTCTGATAGATGGTCAGAACTTCATCTGGGTTTGAATCCTACCGAGAGGTCGACTATAGATCAGAAATTGTTGAAGAAACAACAAGGTGTTTCTTTTGTCCCTTCGAGGCGATCGAAAAATAAAGAAATAGTTGATATATTCAAGATAATTACGTATTTACAAAATACCTCCTCAGTTCATTCGATTGCAGCAGATCCGGGATGGGATATGGTTCCGAAGGATGAACCGGATATGGACAGTTCCAATAAGATTTCATTCTTGAACGAAAATGCATTTTTTGATTTATTTCATCTATTCCATGATCGGAACAAAGGGGGATACAGGTTGCACCACGAGTTTGAATTAGAAGAGACATTTCAAGAAATGGCAGATCTATTCACTCTATCAATAACCGAGCCGGGTTTAGCCTATCAGAATAAGGAATTTGGCTTGTCTATTGATTCCTACGGAAAATTATTGAATGAGGTATTCAACTCCGGGGATGAATCGAAAAAGAAATCTTTATTGGTTCTACCTTCTATTTTTGATGAAGAGAATGAATCTTTTTATCGAAAGATAAAAAAAAAATCGGTCCGGATCTCCTGCGGGAATGATTTGGAAGATCCAAAACCAAAAATAGCGGTATTTGCTCACAACAACATAATGGAGGCGATCCATCAATATAGATTGATCCGAAATCAGATTCAAATCCAATATAGTACCTATGGGTACATAAGAAATGTATTGAATCGATTCTTTTTAATGAATCGACCCGATTCCAACTTCGCATATGGAATTCAAAAGCATCCCATAGGAATTCAAAAGCACCCAATAGGAAATGATATTCTGAATCATCTAACTATAATAATAGATAAGATCAACCAACATTTATCCAATTTGAAAAAGATTAAGAAGAAGTGGTTCGATCCTCTTATTTCTCGAACCGAGAGATCCACGAATCTGGATCCTAATGTATATAGATACAAATGCTCCAATGGAAGCAAGAATTTCCAGGAATATTTGGAGCATTTCGTTTCTGAGCAGAAACACCGTTTTCAAGTAATGTTCGATCGATTACGTATTAATCAATATTCGATTGATTGGTCCGAGGTTATCGACAAACAAGATTTGTCCAAGTCACTTCGTTTCTTTTTGTCCAAGTCACTTCTCCTTTTGTCCAAGTCGCTTCTCTTTTTATCTAAGTCACTTCCTTTTTTCGTTGTGAGTTTCGGGAATATCTCCATTCATAGGGCCGAAATCCACATCTATGAATTGAAAGGTCTGAATGATCAACCCGGCAATCAGTTGTTAGAATCAATAGGTGTTCAAATCGTTTATTTGAATAAATTGAAACCCTTCTTATTGTATGATCATGATACTTCCCAAAGATCGAAATTTTTAATCAATACAGGAACAATATTACCTTTTTTGTTCAACAAGATACAAAAGTGCATGATTGACTCATTCCGTACTAGAAAAAATCGCAGGAAATCCTTTGAGAACACGGATTCCTATTTATCAATGATATCCCACGATCGAAACAATTGGTTGAATCCTCAGAAAAGTTCATTGATATCTTCTTTTTATAGAGCAAATAGACTTCAATTCTTGAATCATCCCCATCGCTTCTGGTTCTATTGTAACAAAGGATTCCATTTTGATGGGGAAAAGACCCGTATCCATAATTATGATTTTACGTATGCACAATTCCCAAATATCTTGTGCATTCGCAACAAAATATTTTCTTTGTGTTTCAGTAAAAAAAAACATGTTTTGGGAGAGAGAGAGACTATTTCACCAATTGAGTCACAGGTATCTGGCATATTCATACCTAACAATGTTCCACAAAGTGGTAACGAAACGTATAACTTGTACAAATCTTTCCATTTTTCAATTCGATCCGATCCATCCGTTCCTATTTACTCGATTGCAGACATTTCTGGAACACCTGTAATAGAGGAACAAATAGTCAATTTTGAAAGAACTTATTGTCAGCTTCTTTCAGATATGAATCTATCTGATTCAGAAGGGAAAAACTTGCATCACTATCTCCGTTTCAATTCAAACATGGGTTTGATTCACACTCCATGTTTTGAGAAATATGTGCCGTCCGGAAAGAGGAAAGAACTGAGTCTTTGTCTAAAGAAAAACGTTGAGAAGGGGGAAATAGGTAGAACCCTTCAACGAGATAGTGCTTTTTCAAATCTCTCAAAATGGAATTTGTTCCAAACCTATATGCCATGGTTCCTTACTTGGACGGGGTGTAAATATCTTTATTTCACCTTAAAAAACAATATTTATTTGATATTGAATATTCCCTTTCAATATTCCCTAAGTGGCAGTCAAAATTTTGTGTCCGTTTTTCATGATATTAGGCATGGATCAGATATATCATGGCCAATTCCTCAGAAAAAGTGGTGGTCGATTCTTCCACAACGGAATCTGATAAGTGAGAGTTCGAGTAAGTGTTTACAGAATCTTCTTCTGTCCGAAGAAATGATTCATCGAAATAATGAGTCACCCATTCCATTGATATGGACACATCTGAGATCACCAAATGCTTGGGAGTTCCTCTATTCAATTCTTTTCCTTCTTCTTGTTGCTGGATATCTCGTTCGTACACATCTTCTCTTTGTTTTCCGAGCCTCTAGTGAGTTACAGACAGAGTTAGAAAAGATCAAATCTTTGATGATTCCATCATACATGATTGAGTTGCGAAAACTTCTGGATAGGTATCCTACATCTGAACTGAATTCTTTCTGGTTAAAGAATCTCTTTCTAGTTGCTCTGGAACAATTAGGAGATTCTCTGGAAGAAATACGGGATTCTGCTTCTGGCGGCAACATGCTATTGGGTGGTGGTCCCGCTTATGGGGTCAAATCAATACGTTCTAAGAAGAAATATTTGAATATCAATCTCATCGATCTCATCAGTATCATACCAAATCCCATCAATCGAATCACTTTTTCGAGAAATACGAGACATCTAAGTCGTACAAGTAAAGAGATCTATTCATTGATAAGAAAAAGAAAAAACGTGAACGGTGATTGGATTGATGATAAAATAGAATCCTGGGTCGCGAACAGTGATTCGATTGATGATGAAGAAAGAGAATTCTTGGTTCAGTTCTCCACCTTAACGACGGAAAAAAGGATTGATCAAATTCTATTGAGTCTGACTCATAGTGATCGTTTATCAAAGAATGACTCTGGTTATCAAATGATTGAACAACCGGGATCCATTTACTTACGATACTTAGTTGACATTCATAAAAAGTATCTAATGAATTATGAGTTCAATAGATCCTGTTTAGCAGAAAGACGGATATTCCTTGCTCATTATCAGACAATCACTTATTCACAAACCTCGTGTGGGGCTAATAGTTCTCATTTCCCATCTCATGGAAAACCCTTTTCGCTCCGCTTAGCCCTATCCCCTTCTAGGGGTATTTTAGTGATAGGTTCTATAGGAACTGGACGATCCTATTTGGTCAAATACCTAGCGACAAACTCCTATGTTCCTTTCATTACGGTATTTCCGAACAAGTTCCTGGATGACAAGCCTAAAGGTTATCTTATTGACGATATCGATATTGATGATAGTGACGATATCGATATTGAT